CTTTCAATACTTACTCGTTATTAGTTAATGATCGTAATGATTGTATCTATATGCTTATTCCGAGAGGAAATATTCAAATGATTATTCATCGAATGACTATTATTGTATTTTCATTCAAATAGGAGGGCGGGAAGGCTCTATGGAAAAATGGCGGTTCAATTCGATGTTGTTTAAGGAGGAGTTAGAACACGGGTGCGGGTTAAGTAAATCACTAGAGGGTATTCGACCCGTTGGAAATACAAATGGGGGTGAAGACCCTGTTATAAATAACATGATTCATGGTTGGATTGATAGTGACAGCTCTAATAATATTGATCCTTTATTTGGTGTCAGCAACATTCGGAGTTTGATCTGTGATGACACTTTTTTAGTTAAGGATATTAATGGTGAAAATTATTCCATATATTTGGATATTGAAAATTTTATTTTTGAGGTTGAAGACGATCGTTCTTTTTTGAGTGAATTGGGCGGTTTTTTTTCTAGTTGCCTAAATTCTAGTTATCCGAATGATGGACCTAAGAGTGACAATCACTACTACAATCGTTACATGTATGATACTCAATATAGTTGGAATAATCACATTACTAGTTGCATTGAGAGTTATCTTCGTTCTGAAATCCATATTGATAGTTACATTTCAAGCGGTAGTGACAATTACAGTAAGAATTACATTTATAGTTACATTTGTAGTGAAAGCGTAAATAGTATTGACAGTGATAGTTTCATCAGTATACAAACTAGCGCAAGTGGAAGTGATCTCGATATAAGTAAAAAATACAGGAATTTGTGGGTTCAATGCGAAAATTGTTATGGATTAAATTATAAGAAATTTTTTAGGTTAAAACGGAATATTTGTGAACAATGTGGATATCATTTGAAAATGAGTAGTTCAGAAAGAATCGAACTTTTGATTGATCCAGGCACTTGGGATGCTATGGATGAGGACATGGTTTCGGTGGACCCCATTGAATTTCATTCGGAGCAGGAGCCTTATAAAGATCGTATTGATTCTTATCAAAAAAAGACAGGGTTAACTGAGGCTGTTCAAACAGGCATAGGTCAATTAAACGGTATTTCCATCGCAATTGGGATTATGGATTTTCAGTTTATGGGGGGCAGTATGGGATCCGTAGTAGGCGAGAAAATCACCCGTTTGATCGAATATGCTACTAATAGATCTCTACCCCTTATTATAGTGTGTGCTTCGGGGGGAGCCCGGATGCAAGAAGGAAGTTTGAGCTTGATGCAAATGGCTAAAATATCTTCAGCTTTATATGATTATCAATCAAATAAAAAGTTATTCTACGTATCAATCCTTACATCTCCTACAACCGGTGGGGTGACTGCCAGTTTTGGTATGTTAGGAGATATCATTATTGCCGAACCTAATGCTTACATTGCATTTGCAGGTAAAAGAGTAATTGAACAAACATTGAATAAGACAGTACCTGATGGGTCACAAGAAGCTGAGTATTTATTCCATAAGGGCTTATTCGACCCAATCGTACCACGTAATCCTTTAAAGGGTGTTCTGAGTGAGTTATTTCAGCTTCACGGTTTCTGTCCTTTGAATCAAAATTGAATCAAGTAGATCATTTAATTCTGTTTTTTTTATTTGAAGTTTACAAGTATTTAGTTTCAATTTTATTTAGTTTATGGTAATCAACGTGAAAATAAAAAATAATAAGCACGGAGTTTTACTTGAGGTTATAAAATACAATTGTATAACGGATCATAAGTTGTTGATAATCACTTTTCTTATTTGCTACAGATCCATTTTATTTCTACCTATATAATGCATGATTAGTAATCGGAAAGGCTCTATCAATAGGATAAAAGAGTTCATTTTTCTCCTAAATTAGGAAAAATTCATGTTATTTTATTACATTACGTATTTATTATAGATATAATTATTCTCCAAGTAAGAACCTTTTTTGGTATTTATTAGAAGATAAGTATAAGAGAACAATAATAATAAATATATATTATATAAAAGTGAATAGGTACACTTATTTAGTTCTACGTTTCTTGTACCTATTATTGTATACTGATAATAGATATACTTATCATAAGATATCTTTATAACAGGTACAAAATATTAAATCGAGGTATCCATTCTATGACAACTTTCAACTTACCCTCTTTTTTTGTGCCTTTAGTGGGTCTAGTATTTCCAGCAATTGCAATGGCTTCCCTATCTCTTCATGTTCAAAAAAACAAGATTATCTAGATTCGACGGGACCCAATCTCGTTCATTTTTTTTTCAAGACTCGGACTTGGGTCATAATACAGATATCTATATCTATTTAAATTTATCTATCTATTTAGTGGACATAGGATACAACATGTGGATTCTTCCGAACACAAATGAAAGAGCTATTATGCGCGTGGAAACATCATGGGATGATATATGGGGATCCTTTTTTATATCTAAGCGATTCGATGAATTACTCCTAATGGTTCACATCATAATAAGAGTGCTAGTTGATAAGAGTTGCTTCAGGAACAAAAAAAGAAAGTCAAATTTTGGTTATTCTCTAAATTTCAATAAAATTAAACAACTGGATCTAGTATGAACTGGCGATCAGAACATATATGGATAGAACTTATAATGGGGTCTCGAAAAACAAGTAATTTATGTTGGGCCTGTATCCTTTTTTTAGGTTCACTGGGATTCTTATTGGTTGGAACTTCTAGTTACCTTGGTAGGAATCTGATATCCTTATTTCCTTCTCAGCAAATCCTTTTTTTCCCACAAGGGATCGTGATGTCTTTCTATGGGATCGCGGGTATGTTCATTAGCTCCTATTTGTGGTGCACAATTTCGTGGAATGTGGGTAGTGGTTATGATAGATTCGATAGAAAAAAAGGAATAGTGTGTATTTTTCGTTGGGGATTCCCTGGAAGAAATCGTCGAATCTTTCTTCGATTCCTTATGAGAGATATTCAGTCGATTAGAATAGAGGTTAAAGAAGGTATTTATTCCCGGCGTGTACTTTATATGGAAATCAGAGGCCAGGGTGCCATTCCTTTGACTCGTACTGATGAGAATTTGACTCCACGAGAAATTGAACAAAAGGCTGCGGAATTGGCCTATTTTTTGCGCGTACCAATTGAAGTATTTTGAAATGAATTGAAGAATGAATGCTTTCGCAGCATTGAGTTCTGTTTTGTTTTTTCCGGTCGCTCATTCGAGCAAAAGCAGACGCGTGTGAAACAACCAGAAAACAGAAAACAAAGCGTTTTTTCCACCAAAAGTTTTTGATGGATTGTATATGGAAATCAACTCCATTTTTTCATACTCGTAACAAGTATACTAAGTATGGATTCATCATATATATCCGAAAACCTAAGACTATATATATACTTCATATTTTTGGGGTCCAATATTTTTTAATTGATATGTTAGATATAGATGGATCATATCTTGTAATTCAATTCTGTTTTTGTTTTGTCTCGAAATTCTAAAAATATGCATTTCTTGACTTGAAGTGTCTCGTTAGGGCATTCAGCGAAAGGATACAATTGTTTCGAATGAAGACATAATAAAAAAAATATTGTTTCCAGATCTAAGGATTAGCCCTTTAATTAATAATTAAATTAATTTAAATTAAATAAAGGGGGTCTGTGGATTCAATACCCTGTTTGTTATAGAACTCATGTTTCATGGAAATATCAGATTGGATAGAATCGAGGAATGAGGTGGTTTCATTAACAATTCACAGATTAAAAATGCCAAAAAAGAAAGCATTCAACCCCCTTCTATATCTTACATCTATAGTTTTTTTGCCCTGGTGGATTTCTTTCTCATTTAATAAAAGTATGGAATCTTTGGTTACTAATTGGTGGAATGCTGGGCAATCCGAAGTTTTTTTGAATGATATTCAAGAAAAGAACGTTCTGGAAAAATTCATAGAATTAGAAGAACTCTTCCTTTTGGACGAAATGATAAAGGAGTACCCCGATACACATATACAAAAGCTTCATATAGGAATACACAAAGAAACGATCCAATTGGTCAAAATGTACAATGAGGATCATATCCATACCATTTTACATTTTTCGACAAATATAATAAGCTTCGCTATTCTAAGTGGTTATTCTATTCTGGGTAATGAAGAACTTGGTATTATTAATTCTTGGGTTCGGAAATTTATCTATAACTTAAGCGACACAATAAAAGCTTTTTCTATTCTTTTATTAACGGATTTATGTATTGGATTCCACTCGCCTCATGGTTGGGAACTAATGATTGGTTCTGTCTACAAGGATTTTGGATTTTATCATAATAATCAAATTATATCTGGTCTTGTTTCCACCTTTCCAGTCATTCTAGATACAATTTTAAAATATTGGATCTTCCGTTATTTAAATCGTGTATCTCCGTCACTTGTAGTCATTTATCATTCAATGAATGACTAAAAATGATCTACTGATATAAATCTAATCATAATGTTTTTTTTACTTCGTACATAAACAAACCATTCAAAATGTTACTTATTTTTTCAGTTTCTACCGATCCGGGAAATGACTCCTGGATCCCAGTAAAATAGCAGAATCGTGGATAGGGAACTCTACTAGCAACCTACCCAATTTATTGTAGAAATTTTCGGGATCAATGATTGGACCATGCAAAATAGAAATATCTTTTCTTGGATAAAGGAACAGATGACTCGATCCATTTTCGTATCGGTCATTATATTTATATATGTAATAACTTGGACATCTATTTCACACGCATATCCCATTTTTGCACAACAGGGTTATGAGAATCCACGAGAAGCTACTGGGCGTATTGTATGCGCCAATTGTCATTTAGCCAATAAGCCCGTGGATATTGAGGTTCCACAAGCGGTACTTCCGGATACTGTATTTGAAGCAGTTGTTAGAATTCCCTATGATATCCAACTGAAACAGGTTCTTTCTAATGGGAAACGGGGATCTTTGAATGTGGGGGCTGTTCTTATTTTACCTGAAGGATTCGAATTAGCCCCCTCCGA